ATGAAATAATATTCTATTTGTACTGTATCTAAGATCAATCTTGGCTATTCACGCCCCTCACCTAGACTCTGCTTTTTGGTCTTTCAACTAAACCAACTAAACAATTGAAATTTACACTTTCGACTATGTATGAAGTCGTAACATTGTTTTTTACTGGCGGAGACACGAACAAATAAAAAAGTAAGAAGAAACAAAATTTAATTCGTTTCTTTTGTATACTTTGAAATACAAAAAATACACAATATCCATCTTTTCTTTTACCCGTTTTAGATACATAAAACTTAATTAATAAGGGGCTCCGACACTTAGATGAATAAGTATGTATCATGATCTATAACTAGAACACTGAATATGTATGTCGACCCATATCAATTAATTTGTAAAATATATACTCATACAAATTACTCATGTGCCAGGAACCAGATTTGAACTGGTGACACGAGGATTTTCAGTCCTCTGCTCTACCAGCTGAGCTATCCCGACCATTCACGACGCATCATCCTCATTTTATTTTAATATAGGACTTGGGTCTATGTCAATTAAAAAAATGAAAAGATATTACAAAGTAATATCCAGGCCCTGGTAGAATTTCTTGTATTTTCAAAAAGAAAACTTTGTAAGTTTCAATACAGTACAAATAATACAAATAATGATATGGATTGTTAATTATTTAATTTTATTACATTATTCAAAGATGCTCATTTGTACACGTATCATATATATCACATATAAGGCTTATGATGTGATAATAAAAAAAATTTCCGCTCAGATCGGTTTATGAAATAGTAGAGTGAGAATGACTAAGAACTATAAACAAACAATTTTGAGTCACTAACAAAATGAGAAGATAAATAATTAGGGAGGCAACCAGGTCTTTTTGGGGATAGAGGGACTTGAACCCTCACGATTTCTAAAATCGACGGATTTTCCTCTTACTATAAATTTCTTTGTTGTCGATATTGACATGTAAAATGGGACTCTATCTTTATTCTTAATCCGATTAAAAAATTCTTCAAAATAAAAAGATTTATCGGACTATGATGGAGTGAATGTTTTGATCAATGAATATTTAATTCTTTTTTTTTCTATCATATAAATAAATTATAGAACCGGTTGGAGTCGTCATTAATCATTTTTAATCATTTGGCGATAGTATTTCAGTAAGTATACATCCGTAAGTATACATATGTATATAGGTTTATCTTTCATCTTTTCGGAAGTTTCGATGGAAGGATTCCTTTATGAACACAATGCAGCCAACTCCATTTGTTAGAACAGCTTCCATTGAGTCTCTGCACCTATCCTTTATTTATTCTCGCTTTATGAAACCTTTGTTTGTTTTCATAAAACGGGATTTGGCTCAGGATTGCCCATTTTTAATTCCAGGGTTTCTCTGAATTTGAAAGTTATCACTTGGTAGGTTTCCATACCAAGGCTCAATCCAATTAAGTCCGTAGCGTCTACCAATTTCGCCATATCCCCCTTTTTTTGTGATGTGATTAGGATCACACATATCATCATGCCGTTTACTCTTTTTGTTCATTTCCATTTATATTATGATTATGCTAAAACCGTTGAATTCATTAGATATCGATTCCTGTATTGAAAAGTGGTTTCTCCGATTTGATTTCGTATCTATCTTCTTTCATTTTTATTGGAGACCGTAGTTGGTCCAACTAGAAATTCAATATCGATATATATCGCATAACATATATCTATTATAATATATATGTATATTATATATATATGTCCCTATTCCTATCATTTTTAGTGTGCAATTTTGAATACTTGAACGGTCGATTCTTTTTTTTTCCTCTTAGGTTTCCCTTTTCCAAATGAAACCCTAGGAATGTTTTATTATGGTCTGGATTGCCCTTTTCTCTTCATATCCTCTTCTTAGGGCGGATCATAAAAAAAAAAATGACAACGACAAAGGGTAATTTAGTATTTCAAATTTCAGTAATAGCCATATCTAATCGAATAGATATAATTAATCAATTAATCATTCCGTTAATTTACAATTAATTATTAATTCAATTTTTTTTATTATATAAATTCTATATTTTCACATTCAAATATATATATATATATATAATAAATATCGAATAAGATTATAACTTAATTAGTAGAATTACTATAATAATAATTATATTATATAATAGATTCTATTCCTAACCTTAGGTACAAAATTCTATTTCAAATTAGAATATAGAAAAATATATATATAGAAATATAAAATTATGTACTAAAAAATTTGATTTCTAATTTCTATAGAATTTTTTTCTATAGAATTTATATAGTAAAATATTAAAAAAACAATATTAAATATTGAATAGTAATTAAGAGATTTTTTATTAATAAAATTTATTATTGATAAACATATATTTGAGAATATAAATCTAAATTAATATATCAAAACGAAATGTTTTTGAAAAACAAAAAAAAAATTAGATTTTCCATTTTTATTCGTTTCTATAGTTGAATTTTTCTACATTTATAT